CTATCTCAGCAAAACCTCTATAACTATTGGGTTTATACCAATGAACAAAAAAAATACAACTTGAAAAATGAATTGATAAATCGAATCAAAATTCTAGAAAAGGAAAAGGAATTCCTTTTTCTAGATATAGTAGAAAAAAGGACTAGATTCCGCAATGATGAAAATGAACAAGAATACTTGCCCAAAAAGTATGATCCTTTTTTGAACGGACCATATCGAGGAACAATAAAAAAATTCTATTCACACACAATCATGAATGATTTAATCACTTCAACAGAAGATTCTATAAAAATGTTTTGGATAAATAAGATCCATGATCTATTTCCTAATAATTTTCGAGAATTTAAACATAAAAAAAATTTCTTTAATTTTAATAGGGAATCATTATTGAATTTGAATTTCATTGGTAATTACTTAACCTCAATGGATGAATTATCTTTTGAATATGAACAAGGAATTGATTCAGAAAAAAAAAAGAAATCTTTTAAATTTGGATTCGATGTAATTACAACCGATCCAAATGATCAGACAACAATTAGAAAGAAATCCATTGGAATGAAAGAAATCAGGAAAAAGGTTTCTCGATGGTCATATAACTTGATCGAAGATTTGGAAGAAGAGGAAGATTTGGAAGAAGAGGAAGATTTGGAAGAAGAGGAGGAAGAAGAAGAAAAATCGCCAGTGGATCCGGACATTCGTTCAAGAAAAGGTAAACTCATGGTAATTTTTTCTGATAACGAGCAGAGTACTGATTCGAGCAATAGTACTAATAATACTAGTACTGGTGATGAAGAAGAAGAAGTGACTTTGACACGTTACACACAACAATCAGATTTTCGTCGGAGTCTAATCAAAGGATCCATGCGTGCTCAAAGACGTAAAACAGTTACTTGGGAAATGTTTCAAGTAAATGTGCATTCTCCACTTTTTTTGGATCGAATAGACAAAAAGACGTTTTTTTTTTCTTCTTTTAATATTTCTGATATGATAAATTTTATTTTCAGGAATAAGGTAAGGGAAAATTCAGAATTTCAAATTTCTTATTTTGAGAAGGAAGAGACAAAAGAAGAGGAAAAAAAAGAAGAAGAAAAAACAAACGAAGAAAAAGAAGAAGATGAGCGGATAAAAAGATCAGAAGCCTGGGATGCTTTTATATCTTCTCAAATAATAAGAGGTTCCATGTTAGTAACCCAATCCTTTCTTAGAAAATACGTTATATTACCCTCATTAATAATAGCTAAAAATATGGGTCGTATGTTATTATTCCAATTCCCCGAATGGTACGAGGATTTGAAAGAATGGAATAGTGAAATACATGTTTTTTGTACTTATAATGGTGTTCAATTATCAGAAAGAGAATTTCCAAAAAATGGGTTAACCGACGGTATTCAGATAAAAATTTTATTTCCTTTCTGTCTGAAACCTTGGCGAACATCTAAGGTACGATCTCATCGTATAGATAAAAAGAAGAAAAAAGAAAAAAAAGACAATTTTTGTTTTTTAACAGTCTTGGGAAAGGAGACAGAACTACCCTTTGGTTCTCCCCGAAAACGCCCTTCTTTTTTTGAACCCATTTATAAAGAACTTGAAAAAAGAAAAAGAAAAGTGAAAATTCAATTTCTTCGAGTTCTAAGAGTTTTCAAAGAAAAAATAACAAAATGGGTCATGAAAATAGTTCTAGTTATAACCCTAATAATAAAGGAATTAAACCGCATTTCTTTACTATTTAAACGAGAGGGGGGAAAACTATATCAACCGAATGAAAACAGAAAAGATTCCAAAATGAATAATAAGATCATCCGCGAATCGATCATTGAAATTCGATCCACAAATTCGACAAATGCAAATTATTCATTCATAGAAACAACAATGAAAGATCTTTCTAGTAAGACAATTACAATTAGAACTCAAATGGAAGGAATTACAAAAGAAAAAAAAATTCTAACTTGTGATAATAATAAAAGATTGGAATCACGGAAGGATGTTTGGCAAATATTAAAAAGAAAAAATATACGATTAATACGTAAATCACATTATTTTCTAAAATCCTTCATTGAAAAAATATACATAGATGTCTTATTATGTACCGTTAATATTTCTAAGATTAATATACAATTTTTGTTTGAATCAACGAAAATGATTAATAAATCCATTTCTAATTCCGACAATGAAACAAATCATGAAGAAATTCAAAAAAAAAATCAAAATACAATTAACTTTATTTCAACTATAAAAAAGTTGTTTTCCATTTCTAAAAATAGAAAAATAAGTGATCATAATTCAAATATTTATTGTGACTTATCTTTTTTATCTCAAGCATATGTATTTTACAAATTATCACAAATCCAATTACTTACCAAGTATAACTTGAGATCCGTACTTCAATATCATGACACCCATCCTTTTATTAAGGATATAATGAAAGATTTTTGTACAATACAAAGAATATTTGATTTCAAAGCAAGGCATAAAAAAATTAATAAGTCTCCAATGAATAAATGGAAAGATTGGTTAGGGGGACATTATCAATACAATTTCTCTCATACCAAGTGGTCTCAGTTAGTACCAGAAAAATGGCGAAAGAGAGTCAACCAACGTCATACACTTCAAAATAAAGACTCAATTAAATTGAATTTATATAAAAAGGAAAAAGACCAATTCATTTCTTATGGAAAAGAAAATGGCTATACAGTGGATACAGTAGATTCATCGATGAGTGAAAAAGAAAAATGGGAAAAACACTATACATACGATCCTTTATCATATTATTATATAAATCATGAGAATAGTAGAGATTTCCCTATTTATAGATCAACATTACAAATAAATGAGGACGAAAAAATTTCATATATTTTCAATACACTTAAACCCGAATCATTTTATAAACTAATAAGTCTAACTATTAATGATTTTCTAGAAAAAAATAGTGATTTTATAGAAAAAGTACATATGATTGGTACGGATAAAAATCTGGATAGAAAATATTTGGATTGTCAAATTCTTGATTTTTGTTTTCTAAAAAATAGAAATATCGACATTAAGGCCCGTACCAATACACATACACAGATCGATACCAAGATTCAAAACAATGTTACAATCAAAACGAATGAAATATTTGAAACAAAAGCAATTTTTGCCTTTCCAATTGATCACGAAATCCATTTATCCAATAAAAAAAGACACATTTTTGATTCATACCTATCTAATCAAAAAAGATTATATCGCACCATATCAAAACCAAAACTGGAATCTTGGTTTTTTCCAGAATTTGTCTTACTTTTTGATACCTATAAGATTAAACCATGGATCATACCAATCAAATTACTTATTTTTGATTTTCATCAAAATCAAAATATTAATAAAAATGAGAAGATCCACATAAAAAAAAAAATTCTTCCCATACTATCTAATAAAAATAAAAAAGAATATTTTGAATTAGAAAATTCAAAAAAAAAAAACGAACAACAAACTCAAGTGGACCTTGTATCAGATCTACGAAAACAAAACAAAAAAAAAGATGGTAAAGAAGATTACCTGAGATCAAACATTAAAAAGGGTAAAAAGAAAACCCCTCAAAAAAGCAAAGAAGAAGTGGAACTGGATTTATTACTGAAAAATCATTTTGTGTTTCAATTAAGATGGGATGACTTCCTTAATAAAAGAATGTTCGATAATATCAAGGTATATTGTCTCCTACTTAGACTGACGGATCCAGAGGAAATTGCTATATCCTCAATTCAAAGAGGAGAGATGCATTTGGACGTAATGTTACTTCAAAAAGATCTCACTATTAAAGAATGGATAAAAAAAGGAATATTTCTTATCGAACCAATCCGTCTATCTATGAAAAGAGATGTAAAATTTATTACATATCAAACTATAGATATTTCATTGGTTGATAAGAAGAAGCACCAAACTAATGAAAAATACATAAAAGAGGGATATGATAAAAAGAATTTTGATGAAATCATTGTACCACACAGAAATATGCTTATGAATAGAAAGAAAAACCATTATGATTTCCTTGTTCCTCAAAATATTCTATCTCCCAGACGTCGTAGAGAGGTGAGAATTTTAATTTATTTCAATTCCCAAAGTTGGAATGTTGTGGATAGAAATACAAAATTTTGCAATCAAAACAACATAAAAAATTGTCCACAATTTTTGAGTGAGGAAAAGTATCTTAATACAGATGAAAATCCATTAATGAAATTCAAATTGTTTCTTTGGCCCAATTATCGATTAGAAGATTTAGCTTGTATGAATCGTTATTGGTTTGATACCGATAACGGCAGTCATTTCAGTATATCAAGAATACATATGTATTCAAAATGATGAATTAATTAATTCATCATAAGTGAATAGTACATTTTTTTCCTATATCTATATATTGTATCGCATAGCATATTTGCTAAATGAAAATTGAAAGTAAAGATATACGCATATCATGATACTGATTTGATTAAATAATTCTATTTAGGAAGAAATCGGCATAATCCCCCTTTTTCCCTAAGAAAAGGATTCTCTTTCGTGAATGCATAAATGGATTATATCTTTCTATTTATTCCAAATCAATAATTTGGATTTGGAATAGATAGAAAGATAAATAATAATAATTATTATAAATAAAAAATAATAAAAAAATATTAATAGTAAATATAAATCAAAGCAGTGTATATGAATAAATACAAATTTTTGTTTGTGTGTACTAAATTAAAATGATTGGTATAATCATTATTATTTTTCCTGATCGATAAAATCCACATAAAAAAGAAAAAAAGGTTTTTTATGATCAAAAATTCATTCAGTTCGGTTATTCAACAAAAAGAAAAAGAAGAAAACTGTGGGTCTGTTGAATTTCAAGTTTGCGGTTTCACCAATAAGATACGAAGACTTACTTTACATTTGGAATTACATAAAAAAGATTTTTTATCGCAAAGAGGTCTACGAATAATTCTGGGAAAACGTCAACGGCTGTTGAATTATTTGTCAAAGAAAAATAGAGTACGTTATAAGAAACTAATTGGTCAGTTGGATATCCGGGAGTCAAAAACTCGTTAATTTTTAGATTGGTTTGAATTTTTTTATTAGTTATTTGATTTTTCATTTTAATGAACCTTTTTTGATAAATTCATGGAATGGAATAATGAATTAAGGAAGAAAAGATATGACTGGACCGGCTACAAGAAAGGATCTCATGATAGTTAATATGGGTCCTCACCACCCATCAATGCACGGGGTTCTTCGACTGATCATTACTCTCGATGGTGAAGATGTTATTGACTGTGAACCTATATTGGGCTATTTACACAGAGGAATGGAAAAAATAGCGGAAAATCGAACAATTATACAATATTTGCCTTATGTAACACGATGGGATTATTTAGCCACTATGTTCACAGAAGCAATAACGGTAAATGCACCAGAACGATTGGAAAGTGTTCAAGTACCTAAAAGAGCTAGTTATATTAGAGTAATTATGCTGGAACTTAGTCGTATAGCTTCTCATTTGTTATGGCTGGGACCTTTTATGGCGGATATCGGTGCACAGACTCCTTTTTTCTATATTTTCAGAGAGAGAGAATTGCTATATGATCTATTCGAAGCCGCCACAGGTATGCGAATGATGCATAATTATTTCCGTATCGGGGGAGTAGCTGCTGATCTACCTCATGGATGGATAGATAAATGTTTGGATTTCTGTGATTATTCTTTAACAGGAATTGTTGAATATCAAAAACTTATTACACGAAATCCCATTTTTTTGGAACGGGTTGAAGGGGTGGGCATTATTGGTGGAGAGGAAGCAATAAATTGGGGTTTATCAGGACCAATGTTACGAGCTTCTGGAATCCAATGGGATCTTCGTAAAGTTGATCCTTATGAGTGTTATAATAAATTCGATTGGGAAGTCCAATGGCAAAAAGAAGGAGATTCACTAGCTCGTTATTTAGTACGAATCGGCGAAATGAGGGAATCCATAAAAATTATTCAACAGGCTTTAGAAGGAATTCCTGGGGGACCCTATGAGAATTTAGAAGTCCGACGCTTTAATAGAGGAAAGAATTCCCAATGGAATAATTTTGAATATAGATTTATTACTAAAAAACTTTCACCAAATTTTGAATTGTCAAAACAAGAACTTTATGTGAGAATAGAAGCCCCAAAAGGAGAATTAGGAATTTATTTGATAGGGGATAATAGTGCGTTTCCCTGGAGATGGAAAATTCGTCCACCCGGTTTTATCAATTTGCAAATTCTCCCTCAACTAGTTAAAAGAATGAAATTGGCTGATATCATGACGATACTAGGTAGTATAGATATTATTATGGGAGAAGTTGATCGTTGAAATGATAATTGATACGATAGAAGTACAAGCTATCAGTTCTTTTTCTAGATTGGAATCCTTAAAAGAAGTTTATGGACTCCTATGGATCTTTGTTCCCATTTTAACTCTTATTTTGGGCGTCACAATAGGGGTACTAGTAATTGTGTGGTTAGAAAGAGAAATATCCGCAGCAATACAACAACGTATTGGTCCTGAGTATGCTGGTCCATTGGGAATTCTTCAAGCTCTAGCAGATGGGGCCAAACTACTTTTTAAAGAGGACCTCCTCCCATCTAGAGGAGATATTCGTTTGTTTAGTGTCGGACCGTCTATAGCGGTCATATCAATTCTACTAAGTTATTTAGTAATTCCTTTTGGCTATCGACTTGTTTTAGCCGATCTCAGTATCGGTGTTTTTTTATGGATCGCCATTTCAAGTATTGCTCCTATTGGACTTCTTATGTCAGGATATGGATCGAATAATAAATATTCCTTTTCGGGTGGTCTCCGAGCTGCTGCTCAATCTATTAGTTATGAAATACCATTAACTCTATGTGTGTTATCAATATCTCTACGTGTGATTCGTTGGAACATGAACCCTTCTTTTCCCCCTTTATATAAATAAAGGGGTTGAATATATTGAATGAATATTTTCATTTTTTTGATTCATTATTAGATTAGGTTCTATGAGTTAAATCAGATAGTCATCTGAGTGAAAAAAACTGCTTCGAAGTTCGCAGTGACAAGATAAAATCTCATTCCTTATGTACAAGACTAAAGTCTAAGTAAAGATAAACAGTGTAAACTGTTTACCCCAAGATTGATATTCTTTGATTAATCATCATATCTTGAAGCGGGTACAAAAGATCAACTGTATCAGGTTTTTACTACTGTATTGTATGTCTTACCATACCGGGGATCAATCAAAAATCAGTGGACAGTTAGAAACACCAAGGTACACAAAAGATTAGTAATAGAGATAATGTAAGATATAAAAAAGTGATATTTTTGCATTAATTTTTGAATAAAACGAATCACTATGAGGGCCTTAAGTTAGTAGAAATGATGAGGCAGTACTTCCCTACGATTCCGATCTAGAGTATGCTCTTATTCACTGAATAAACAAATGACTATCAAAAACGAATTAATCCTTTATTTTTTTTTAGAAGACCCCCCTCCAACTGAGAAAGAAGAACAGGAACAAAGTAAATGCAATAGTAGAATGATAAAAAAGGATGAAAATAATAGAAAGATTTTTCTTTTTTATTTATTTTGCCATCCATATTCCATATCTATTATAATTTTTAGCATGAATTTTTTCGAACTAACTAATGCCTAATTCTTTCTATTGATTGATATAATGAGTATTTTATTCAAGGATTAAGTTATTACCAAACAAAGAAAAATGAAAAAGATAATGGATGAGATCAATTCAGAAGCACCTTTTTTTACTCTAGCCGACGGAATTCCATTGGTCTAATTTGTGGGACTCCCCGATGTATCTTTATTCCATTTATCATCCAAAGATGGCGATAATACCGAAGGAGCCCTTACTTACATTTATTTGTGGCCATCGAGGAGCCGTATGAAGCCGAGGTCTCATGTACGGTTTTGGAATAGCGATTCGAACAGTGATGTTATTATCGACTATGATTATCTAACAGTTCAAGTACAGTTGATATAGTTGAAGCACAGTTAAAATATGGTTTTTGGGGATGGAATCTGTGGCGTCAGCCTATTGGGTTTATTGTTTTTCTTATTTCTTCTCTAGCAGAATGTGAGAGATTGCCCTTTGATTTACCCGAAGCAGAAGAGGAATTAGTAGCAGGTTATCAAACAGAATATTCCGGTATCAAATATGCTTTATTTTATCTTGCCTCTTATCTCAATTTATTGGTTTCTTCATTATTTACAACAGTGCTTTACTTAGGCGGGTGGAGTTTATCCATTCCATATATATCCATTCCTGAATTTTTCGGAATAAATCAAATTAGTGAAATATTTGGAATAACAATCAGTATCTTTATTACATTAGCTAAAGCTTATTTGTTTCTCTTCATTTCTATCACAACAAGATGGACTTTACCTAGGATGAGAATGGACCAACTATTAAATCTTGGATGGAAATTTCTTTTACCTATTTCTCTAGGTAATCTATTACTGACAACTTCTTCTCAACTTGTTTCGCTCTAAATATTGAATAATAGAATAGGATAACGATATTCTCGATTCATACTCAAACAAGAGAAAGAAACATTAATTTAGTCATGGATATTTACAATATGTTCCCTATGGTGACCGGTTTCCTAAATTATGGTCAACAAACAATACGAGCTGCAAGATATATTGGTCAAAGTTTCATAATTACCTTATCCCATACAAATCGTTTACCTGTAACTATTCAATATCCTTATGAAAAATCGATCACATCAGAGCGTTTCCGTGGTCGAATCCACTTTGAATTTGATAAATGTATTGCTTGTGAAGTATGTGTTCGTGTATGTCCCATAGATCTACCTGTTGTTGATTGGAGATTCGAAAGGGATATTAAAAAGAAACAATTGCTTAATTACAGTATTGATTTTGGGATCTGTATATTTTGTGGTAACTGTGTCGAGTATTGTCCAACAAACTGTTTATCAATGACTGAAGAATATGAACTTTCCACTTATGATCGTCATGAATTGAATTATAATCAAATTGCTTTAGGTCGGTTACCAATGTCAGTAATTGGAGATTACACAATTCAAACAGTTATGAATTCAACTCAAATCAAAATAGACAAAGAGAAACCCCTTGATTCAAGAACGATTACAAATTAGTAAGATTTTTTTTTTTTTGATATATAGGATCCAAGCTTCTTTTATTTTAATTGGTCAGAAACTGTAGATTTAAATTAAGAATAGAACATATTTTTTGTTATGATTTCGAAATATAAAATTCCCGCTATTCCTTTCTTTTTTCTTGCAGATAAAAAAAAAATGGGCTAATCCCTTTCCTGGACCATTTAGTAAGGTCATGAGATATTTCGATTTATTTATCCTTTTTTTATACATAATGGATTTACCTGGACCAATACATGATATACTTGTAGTATTTCTGGGATCATTTCTTATATTAGGAGGTCTGGGGGTAGTATTACTTACCAATCCCATCTTTTCTGCCTTTTCGTTGGGATTGGTTCTTGTTTGTATATCCTTAGTCTATATTCCATCGAACTCCTATTTTGTAGCTGCCGCGCAGCTCCTTATTTATGTAGGAGCCATAAATGTTTTAATTATATTTGCTGTTATGTTCATGAATGGTTCCGAATATGCCAATGATTCCCGTATTTGGACTGTCGGGGATGGGGTTACTTCACTGGTTTGTACAAGTATTTTTTTTTCACTAATTACTACTATCCCAGATACGTCCTGGTACGGAATTATTTGGACTACAAGATCAAACCAGATTATTGAGCAGGACCTTATAAGTAGAGTTCAACAAATTGGAATTCATTTATCAACCGATTTTTATCTTCCGTTTGAATTTATTTCTATAATTCTTTTAGTTTCTTTGATAGGTGCAATTACTATGGCTCGTCAATAATAAAAAAAAAATACTTAATAATTCGCAAAATTATTAGAATTCTAAATTCTAAATAAAAAAAGGATTAAGGTTTTTAGTTCAATCTAATGCCAATGCCCTCTTTTTTTTTTTGTATGTAATTGCCCTCAATTGAATCGGTTGAATTGTTGTTCATGTTGAAATGAATCTAAATTGATGAGGAATTAGTCAATGATGTTCGAACATGTACTTTTTTTGAGTGTCTATTTATTCTCTATCGGCATCTATGGGCTAATCACAAGTCGAAACATGGTTAGAGCACTTATGTGTCTTGAGCTTATACTAAATTCGGTTAATATAAATCTTGTAACATTTTCTGATATATTTGATACTCGACAATTAAAAGGAGATATTTTCTCTATCTTTATTATAGCTATTGCGGCCGCTGAAGCAGCGATTGGACTAGCTATTGTTTCGTCGATCCATCGTAACAGAAATTCAATTCGTATCAATCAATCAAATTTATTGAATAATTAATCATAATTATCATATATAATTATCATATGAATAATATTATATATTATTTATAGTAAGAAATATACAAATAATGATGCTTTTTTGGACAATTTGAATTAACATGTGTGATTCGTATTATTGTGTTGTTGAAACGAAAATCAAAGCCCTTTGGTCCTTTCTCACGAACCCCTTTATAAAAATATTGATTTTTCAGATTTTTATAAACCATTGATTCGTCTGGTGTTCACAATATAAATATATGGCTCATTTACTACTGATTTTACCAGATCGAAAATTTTTTATGTTCAAAACTGGAATTTTTAGATCCAATGTCACATTCAGTAAAAATTTATGATACATGTATAGGGTGTACTCAATGTGTACGAGCTTGCCCCACAGATGTATTGGAAATGATACCTTGGGATGGATGTAAAGCTAAGCAAATTGCTTCCGCCCCAAGAACCGAGGATTGTGTAGGTTGTAAGAGATGCGAATCCGCTTGTCCAACAGATTTTTTGAGTGTCCGTGTTTATTTATGGCATGAAACAACTCGAAGCATGGGTCTATCTTATTGATACATTATAAAAAACTCCACTTGAATCATTTGATTCCTTTTTACCGACAAAAGCCCGTGCTCGAGAAAAAAAAAAATTTCTCGAGCACGGGCTTTTTGGTCAATCCGTATCTTGTCTTTATCACGAGTTATTTTCCCTGGTTAACAATACTTGTTATTTTGCCGATATTCGCGGGTTCCTCAATTTTCTTTTTTCCTCATAGGGGAAATAAGGTATTTAGGTGGTATACTATATGTATATGCTTGCTTGAACTCCTTCTAACAACCTATATATTCTGTTATCATTTCCAATTAGATGATACATTAATTCAATTGGAGGAAGATTCAAAGTGGATAAATATTTTTGATTTTCACTGGAGATTGGGAATTGATGGACTTTCCATAGGGCCCATTTTACTGACAGGATTTATCACTACTTTAGCTACTTTAGCAGCTTGGCCAGTTACTCGAAATTCGCGATTGTTCTATTTCCTAATGTTAGCAATGTACAGTGGTCAAATAGGATCATTTTCTTCTCGGGATCTTTTACTTTTTTTCATCATGTGGGAGTTAGAATTAATTCCTGTTTACTTACTTTTATACATGTGGGGAGGAAAGAAACGGCTATACTCGGCTACAAAGTTTATTTTGTACACTGCGGGGGGTTCTATTTTTCTCTTAATAGGAGTTTTAGGTATGGGTTTATATGGTTCCAACGGACCAACATTAGATTTTGGAAGATTAGCCAATCAATCATATCCTGTGACATTGGAAATAATATTATATTTTGGTTTCCTTATTGCTTATGCTGTCAAATCGCCGATTATACCCCTACATACATGGTTATCCGATACCCATGGAGAAGCACATTACAGTACATGTATGCTTCTAGCTGGAATATTATTAAAAATGGGAGCCTATGGATTGATTCGGGTCAATATGGAATTATTACCGCACGCCCATTCTATATTTTCTCCCTGGTTGGTAATAGTGGGAACAATGCAAATAATCTATGCAGCTTCAATCTCTTTTGGTCAACGCAATTTAAAAAAGAGGATAGCCTATTCTTCTGTTTCTCACATGGGTTTCACAATTATAGGAATTGGTTCTATAACCGACATGGGACTCAATGGAGCCATTTTACAAATACTCTCTCATGGATTTATTGGTGCTGCGCTTTTTTTCTTAGTAGGAACAAGTTGCGATAGAATACGTCTTGTTCATCTCGACGAAATAGGCGGAATATCTATCCCAATGCCAAAAATATTTACCATGTTTAGTAGTTTCTCGATGGCTTCTCTTGCATTACCGGGAATGAGTGGTTTTGTTGCGGAATCAGTAGTCTTTTTTGGAATAATTACCAGTCAAAAATATCTTTTAATGCCCAAAATACTAATTACATTTGTAATGGCAATTGGAATGATATTAACTCCTCTTTATTTATTATCTATGTCACGTCAGATGTTTTATGGGTACAAACTATTCAACGTTCCAAACTCAAATTTTATGGATTCTGGGCCACGAGAACTATTTGTTTCGCTCTGTATCTTTTTACCTGTAATATGGCTTGGTATTTATCCGGATTTTGTTCTCTCGCTATCAGATGACAAGGTACAAGCTATCCTATCTAATTATTTTCATAGATAATTTTTTTTCATTAATGAGACCGAAAAGAAAGTCTTATATACTTATATATATATAATTCTTTCATTTTCATATTTGTAAAATAGTTCGCTGTACAATGTAAAAAAAGTGAGTTGTAATTGTAATGATATGTATTTCGAGTTTTTGAGAACCCTTTATTCCAAGGGTTCTCAAAAACTCGCACGAATCCCCGTTCCATATATAACGATGTTCTTATGTGTTCCTCGAGGAGTTTATTCAATTCGATTGTAATGTAAACGAACCATAACTATGTAGACCTATTCCTAATAGATTGATTCCAAAATAGCATATCCAAATTATAAGAAATCCTATAGAAGACACAAGTGCCGAATGCGTGCCTTGCAAACTTTGATTTGTTCTAGTATGTAAATAAATTGCGAATATGGTCCAAGTAATAAATGCCCAAGTTTCCTTCGGGTCCCAATTCCAATAAGACCCCCATGCCTCATTAGCCCATACTGCTCCAGAAAGAATACCTATGGTTAAAAAGGTAAACCCAAAACTAATGACACGATAACTCCAATAATCCAAACGCTGGGTTAATTGATATTTATAAAAATTTCGAAATGAAAGAAAAGAAGTGTCTTTAAAAACATTTCTTTTTTCATTCAAGCAGTAAAAGAAAAATGACTTAATTAAAAGATTATTGCTTTTACAAAAAATATCGATGTTTTTTCGAAATGTAATAACTAGAAAAGCAACTGATAATAATGATCCACATAACAGAGATGCATAGCTCAATAACATCATACTTACGTGCATCATTAACCACTGAGATTGTAGAGCAGGTACTAATATTGCGGATTGGTGCATTTCAGTTGAAAGACCTGATGTGGCGAAACCTTGGGTAAAAATAGCGCTTGGTGCGGTTATCGTGCTTAAATAATTTTTATGGTTCCCCATCTTGGAAATCATATGAATAATGGATAAACTCCATGAAAGGAAGATTAATGACTCGTATAAATTGCTTAAGGGAAAATGTTTCGAAGAAATCCAACGAGTCACTAATAATCCTGTTATAGAGAAAAAAGTAGCTATCATTCCCCTTTCCAACGAATCACGCAATCCTATGATTTCGTGAACTAATAAGTTCATCAAAAGAATTGTAATCACAATTGAAATAATCGAAAAGGAGAGATGAGTTAATATATGTTCTAAAGTCGCAAATATCATAAACATAAATAAAAGAGGTTTCATTACAGAATTGAAATCGGGAATTAAATATATTATAGGATTTCTTGTGTCTCTTTTTTGCCGCCACTCGGACTCGAACCGAGATGCTCTAGCACTGCTTCCTAAGAGCAGCGTGTCTACCGATTTCACCATGGCGGCTTGCGTGAAATAATAATAGTCAATTCGTGTTGAATCGTCGAGATTCAAGGATTCAATATGGTTTAGGAAATATTCGGATTGATGAATTGAATAAGGAAAGGCTGCTTTAAATTCATATTTGAATCCTCAATGGGCCTTAGTTCAGTATCGTTGTAGGTTCCCTTTTAACAATCCACTTTTATGTACTTACTATATACTAAGTATTTTTCGAAGAGTTGAAATTTGATAGTTTTGTTCTCCATACCTTAATATCATTATCATTAACTATAATATAAAATATAAGAATAGAAAAAATGAATATTTCATAAAGAATATTAATTAATATAACTAATATATTTTTTAGTTAATATAATACCCTTGTGTTGTGTACAAAATACATAATTTCGAATTGAAAATAATATTTATCAAACCAACGCATTCGATTTCGAGTTTGAGTTAGGCATATAATAAAACAAAAGAGTTTCAATATCTATTGCAATTTACTGTACTTTTCATTTCACAATAGAAAAATAGAAGAAATTTTCTATTGTGAAAGAAAAGCTCACTATCATTAATAGGAAAAAAAAATCTCACGAATAAAATAGGCTCCAATAAAAATTAGAATGAAAAAAGAATACTTAGAACCCAGTAGACAAAAAAATTATTATTCTATATACCACAGCAGCTCATTATAACTAAATATTAAAGAATTCAATACAAATACATTAGTTAATGCGAATTTTTCATCTTCCAAAATTAGAAGTTGTTCGAGCCATAACAATTTATATTACTTCAAATTATTCCAAATTCTTATTACTTTTTTGTTGCACAAAAAAACTTTTAGAATTTCGGGTGGAAATCGATTTAGCTAAAGAAAAAGCTTTTATTGCAGCAAAATATGCCCTTTTCTTCCAAAAATTTCTACGAATACGTTTTTTTGATATAGAAGTGCGTTTTTTTGGAACTGTCATTCAAAAAGAGTTACTTATTTTTATCGTTGTATGTGAAAGACATTTATTTTTCAAATCCGAATAGATCATTCTTTTTAGTTATTTTTTATACTTAAATTCTGTCAATAAAAGTTTTTTATATACCGTTTTACAAAAAAAAAATTATTTATTATATTATTTATATATATATATAAATAATATATGTGATATGCACGTATATAAAATAATATACTAGGAAAAAATATAAAGAAATAGGGTAGGCACAATTTTCAAAGGAATTTTTATTACTATTTATTTATTAAGTTCAGAGTGCCATATTTATTTGAATTCCAATTTCAACTAGTAACTAATCTGTTAAACAAAACATTCTATTACCCAACAAGAGTTTTTTTTTTTTTTTTTAGTTTTTGAGTTGATTTATTGATGCATACTACGATCCATATTTAAGTCAAGTACTCTTTTGGTGTAACCCTTTTTCTCTATTATACTATATCTATTATACTATAAAAATAGGATTAAAAAAAAACTAGACAGAATAAAAAAGTAGTATAGTTGCAGAAAAATTGGAAATTGTGTATTCCATATCTTAATATATATTTTTCTTTAGTTAATAAAGTCAGTTAATAATGAAATAAGCAATTTTACCTAGTCATTTCATTTGACTAACAAATTAGAACTTTTCTAATATGCAAAATATTTGAAAAAAAAAAAGTAAGAAAAAAAAAGAAAGTCTTTTTTTTTTTTTTTGAATATTTTTTTGTTGATTTCTTTTATTATTATTCTTTTTGAAAGAGATAAGAATTGGTGAATCGGAAAAAATTATAAGAAAAAAAAATTGTGTTTTTTATGGAACATACATATCAATATGCATGGATAATACCTTTTCTTCCGTTTCCAGTTACTATGTCAATGGGATTTGGGCTTTTGCTTATTCCGAGAGCAACAAAAAGTATACGTCGTATGTGGGCTTTTCCGAGTGTTTTGATGCTAAGTATAGCTATGGTGTTTTCGGCCAATTTGTCGATTCAGCAAATAAATGGAAGTTTTATCTATCAATATCTATGGTCTTGGACCATTAATAATGATTTTTCTTTAGAATTCGGACACTTGATTGATTCACTTACTTCCATTATGTCAATATTAATTACTACTGTTGGAATCATGGTTTTCATTTATAGTGACAATTATATGTCTCACGATCAAGGATATTTGAGATTTTTTGCTTACATGAGTTTTTCTAATACTTCTATGTTGGGATTAGTTACCAGTTCCAATTTGATACAAATTTATATTTTTTGGGAACTCGTAGGAATGTGTTCGTATTTATTAATAGGTTTTTGGTTCACACGACCAATTGCAGCAAGTGCTTGTCAAAAGGCTTTTGTAACAAATCGTATAGGGGATTTTGGTTTATTATTAGGAATTTTAGGTCTTTATTGGATAACAGGTAGTTTCGAATTTCGGGATTTGTTCGAAATAGTGAATAATTTGATTCATAATAATGGGGTCAATTCTTTATTTGTTACCCTGTGTGCCTCTTTTTTATTCGTCGGTGCAATTGCGAAATCCGCACAATTCCCCCTTCACATATGGTTACCTGATGCTATGGAAGGACCCACTCCCATTTCAGCTCTTATACACGCAGCTACTATGGTAGCTGCCGGCATTTTTCTTGTAGCTCGGTTTCTTCCTCTTTTCATAGTTATACCTTACATAATGCATTTTATTTCTTTAATAGGCATAATAACAATACTATTAGGAGCTACTTTGGCTCTTGCTCAACGAGACATTAAAAGAAGTTTAGCTTATTCTACAATGTCTCAATTGGGTTATATTATGTTAGCTCTAGGTATAGGTTCTTATCGAGCTGCTTTATTCCATTTGATGACTCATGCCTATTCGAAAGCTTTATTGTTTTTGGGATCCGGATCTATTATTCATTCAATGGAACCTATTGTTGGATATTCACCAGAGAAAAGTCAGAATATGGTTCTTATGGGTGGTTTAACAAGATATGTTCCAATTACAAGAATTACTTTTTTATTAGGTACACTTTCTCTTTGTGGTATTCCACCTCTTGCTTGTTTTTGGTCCAAAGACGAAATTCTTAAGGATAGTTGGTTATATTCACCAATTTTCGCAATAATAGCTTTTTTTACAACAGGATTAACCGCGTTTTATATGTTTCGGATGTATTTACTGACTTTTGATGGATATTTGCGCGTTCATTTTCAAAATTACAGTAGCACAAAAAAGAATTCCCTTTATTCAATATCCCTATGGGGAAAAGAAGTACCTGTAGTAGTCAATAAAAATTTACTTTTACCAACAATAAATAATAGCGTCTCGTTTTTTTCAAATGATACATATAAAATTGATGAAAATGGAAGAAATAGAATACGCTATTTTAGTACTTATTTTAGAAATAAATACACTTATATCTATCCTTACGAATCGGACAATAGTATGCTATTTCCTTTACTTGTATTAGTACTATTTACTTTATTCGTTGGATCAATAGGAATTTCTTTTTCTCAAGGAGAAATGGATTTTGATATATTATCGAAATGGTTAACCCCATCTACAAAATTTTTCCACCCAAATTCGAATGATTCCGCGGATTGGGATGCT